ACTAATCGCATCGGAGCGGTTCCGCGGTCGAATCCATTTTGAATTTGATAAATGCATTGCTTGTGAAGTATGTGTTCGTGTATGTCCTATAGATCTCCCCGTTGTTGATTGGAAATTGGAAACGGATATTCGAAAGAAACGATTGCTTAATTACAGTATTGATTTCGGGATCTGTATATTTTGTGGTAACTGCGTTGAATATTGTCCAACAAATTGTTTATCAATGACTGAAGAATATGAACTTTCTACTTATGATCGTCACGAATTAAATTATAATCAAATTTCTTTGGGTCGTTTACCAATGTCAGTAGTTGATGATTATACAATTAGAACAATTTTGAATTCGCCTCAAATTTCAGTCTAAAATAAGTAAATCCCTTGATTAAAGAGTAATTGGAAATTACTAAGGTTATGTTTTGATCTAAAGAAATGAGGTTTCTTTAGTTTTGTTTGTTTGGTCACTACCTACAAATCCAAACTATTGATTCAGGAGAATTGCAGCTTAATTTAGATTTCAATTTAGATTGAAACTATATATTTCGAAATATATAGTTTCAATCTACTCGACTCTTTCCGATCAAGACTAAGATTAATACAATAACTGTACCTACATGAATTCACACCCCTTAAGATTTAATTAGGAATTGATTATCCATTTTTTTTCCCGGTCAGATCAATAAGGTCATGAAAAACATTTAGATTTATTTATCTCTTTTTTTACTACATATAATGGATTTGCCTGGACCGATACATGATTTTCTTGTAGTCTTGTTGGGATCAGGTCTTATATTAGGAAGTATGGGAGTACTATTATTTAACAACTCCATTTATTCTGCTTTTTCGTTGGGACTGGTTCTTGTTTCTATATCCTTATTCTATATTCTAGCAAACGCCCAGTTTGTAGCTGCTGCGCAACTCCTTATTTACGTGGGAGCTATAAATGTTTTAATCATATTTGCTGTGATGTTCATGAAGGGTTCAGAATATTCCAAAGATTTTAATCTTTTGACCGTTGGGAGTGGAGTTACTTTTCTGGTTTGTACAAGTATTTTTGTTTCACTAATGACTACTATTGTAGATACGTCATGGTATGGGATTATTTGGACTACAAGATCAAACCAGATTATAGAACAAGATTTAATAAGTAATAGTCAACAAATTGGAATTTATTTATCAACATATTTTTTTCTTCCATTTGAACTCATTTCGATCATTCTTTTAGCTGCTTTGATCGGCGCAATTGCCGTGGCTCGCGAGTAATAAATCTTTAGTTAGAAATAGCATAAATTAAACTTTGTTCTATGTTATCACACACATTTCCCTTCAATTCTATTTGAAGATTGTTTCTGTCTAAATAAAATAAAAATTCTTTTATTCGATCGATTACCAATATATTCCCTTGTTCTGTACTTTTTTTTGTCAATTGAATTGAATCTATTAAATTTTTGTTCATATTGAAATGAATCGGAATTGATAAGGAGTTGGTCAATCATGCTCGAACATGTACTTGTTATAAGTGCCTATTTATTTTCTATCGGTATCTATGGATTGATCACGAGCCGAAATATGGTTAGAGCCCTTATGTGTCTTGAGCTTATACTGAATGCAGTTAATATGAATTTTGTAACATTTTCTGATTTTTTTGATAGTCGCCAATTAAAAGGGAATATTTTCTCAATTTTTGTTATAGCTATTGCAGCCGCTGAAGCAGCTATTGGCCTAGCTATTGTTTCGTCAATTTATCGTAACAGAAAATCAACTCGTATCAATCAATCGAATTTGTTGAATAAGTAGTATTTATTTATCAGATAAATTCTGATATTCATCAAGTAATATTATTTGTATGATACTTAATCCATGATCATGTTTGCGAAAACGTAAAAAATCAAAGTATCTTGGCCCTATCGCATGAGTTAATCTGAAAGTAGATTGATTATAAAAATTCTGATAAATTATTGACTCATCTGGTATCTAAATATATAATTCATTTACAAATTTACTCGATCGAAAATTTATAGTCTTAAAAAAAATTTCTAGATCCAATGTCACATTCAGTAAAGATTTATGATACATGTATAGGGTGTACTCAATGTGTCCGAGCTTGCCCCACAGATGTATTAGAAATGATACCTTGGGGCGGATGTAAAGCTAAGCAAATAGCTTCGGCTCCAAGAACAGAAGACTGTGTTGGTTGTAAGAGATGTGAATCTGCCTGTCCGACGGATTTCTTGAGTGTTCGTGTTTATTTATGGCATGAAACAACTCGAAGCATGGGTCTAGCTTATTGATACGTTCTATAAAAGCCCCCTTGAATACATTTGATTTCTTTTTTACCGACAAAAACTCGTGCTCGAAAATAAATATACATATATATTTTTTTTATTTCATTTTCGAACATGGGTTTTTTTAGTCCAAGTGTATCTTGTTTTTACTACGAATTATTTTCCTTGGTTAACAATAGTTGTAGTTTTTCCAATATTTGCGGGTTTATTACTTTTCTTTTTCCCTCATAGAGGAAATAAAGTAATGAGATGGTATACTATATGTATCTGTGTACTCGAGCTCCTTCTAACAACCTATGCATTTTGTTATCATTTTGAATTAGACGATCCATTAATCCAACTGACGGAGGATTATAAATGGATCCCTTTTTTGGATTTTTACTGGAGATTGGGAATCGATGGACTTTCCATAGGACCCATTTTACTGACGGGGTTTATCACCACTTTAGCTACTTTAGCGGCTTGGCCCGTTACTCGAGATTCCCGATTATTCCATTTTCTAATGTTAGCAATGTATAGCGGTCAAATAGGATCATTTTCTGCTCGAGACCTCTTACTATTTTTTATCATGTGGGAGTTAGAATTAATTCCCGTTTATCTACTTCTATCGATGTGGGGAGGAAAGAAACGGTTGTATTCAGCTACAAAGTTTATTTTGTACACTGCGGGAGGTTCCATTTTTTTGTTAATGGGAGTTCTGGGTATCGGTTTATATGGTTCTAATGAACCAACTTTAAATTTTGAAACATCAGCTAATCAATCGTATCCTATAGCACTGGAAATACTATTCTATATCGGATTTCTTATTGCTTTTGCTGTCAAATCACCGATTATACCCTTACATACATGGTTACCAGATACCCACGGAGAGGCACATTACAGTACTTGTATGCTTCTAGCCGGAATCTTATTAAAAATGGGAGCATATGGATTGGTTCGGATCAATATGGAATTATTACCCCACGCCCATTCTATCTTTTCACCCTGGTTGATCATAGTAGGCATAATTCAAATAATCTATGCAGCTTCAACATCTTCGGGTCAACGCAATTTAAAAAAAAGAATCGCTTATTCCTCCGTCTCTCATATGGGTTTCATAATTATAGGAATTGGTTCTATAAGCGATACGGGACTCAATGGAGCTATTTTACAAATAATCTCTCATGGATTTATTGGTGCTGCGCTTTTTTTCTTGGCGGGAACAAGTTATGATAGAATACGTCTTGTTTATCTCGATGAAATGGGCGGAATGGCTATCCCAATTCCAAAAATATTCACGACTTTCAGTATCTTATCGATGGCTTCCCTTGCATTGCCGGGTATGAGCGGTTTTGTTGCAGAATTAATAGTCTTTTTTGGAATAATTACCAGCCAAAAATATCTTTTAATGACAAAAATACTAATTACTTTGGTAATGGCAATTGGGATTATATTAACTCCCATTTATTTATTATCTATGTTACGCCAAATGTTCTATGGATACAAGCTTTTTAATGCTCAAAATTCTTATTTTTTTGATTCGGGACCGCGAGAGTTGTTTGTTGCGATCTCTATCCTTATACCTGTCATAGGTATTGGTATTTATCCAGATTTTGTTTTCTCACTATCAGTTGACAAGGTCGAAGCTATTTTATCTAATTATTTTGCTAGATAGTTTTCATAAAAAAAATGAAACAGCAATAAATTAATAATTATTTTTTAAATCGTTCGTTGCACAATAAAAAAAGAAGTCTTTTTTCTTAAGTTAAATAAAAAAATGAATTGGACTTCCTCATAAATTTGGCTTTTGTGAGAACCATTTGAATCAAGTAATGTAGTGATTCAAAGGGTTCTCGATGTCTTACACACAGTTTTCTTATCTATACTCTCCCATGTTTGTGTTCGTCAGGCCCTTTCTTGAATTCATTCAATTAGATGTTAATGTAAATGAACCATAACTATGGAGCCCTATCCCTAATAGATTGACCCCAAAATAGCATATCCAAATTATAAGAAAACCCATAGAGGCCACAATTGCAGAATTTACACCTTCAAAATTGTGATTTGTTCGCGTATGTAAATAAATTGCGAATATGGTCCAAGTAATAAATGCCCAAGTTTCCTTTGGGTCCCAATTCCAATATGATCCCCATGTCTCATTAGCCCATACTGCCCCTGAAAGAATACCTATGCTTAAAAAGATAAACCCTAGACTAATAATACGATAACTCCAATGATCTAATTGTTGAATAAGTTGAGACTTATAATAATTCTTCGAAGAAAAAAAAGAAGTGTTTCTTAAAACATTGTTCCCCTCGTTCATGTATTGGATCTCATCAAAGGAAAATAACGCATTTACTAAATTATTGTTTTTACCAAAAATTCTTATAGCTTTTTGAAATGTAATCACTATAAGAGCTACTGAAAATAATGATCCACATAAAAGAGATGCATAACCCAATAGCATCATACTTACGTGCATCATTAACCAATGAGATTGGAGAGCGGGGACTAATAGTGGGGATTGATGCATTTCAGTTAAAAAACCTGAAGTAGCAAAACCTTGGGTAAAAATAGTACTTGGCGCGGTTATTGCGCTTACACTTAAATGGTTTTTATATTTTTTAAAATACGTAAATATATGAATAATGGAGAAACCCCATGAAAGAAATAGTAATGATTCATATAAATCACTTAATGGTAAATGCCTCAAATAAATCCAACGAGTAACTAATAATCCTGTTATACAGAAAAAAGTAGCTATGATGCCCTTTTCTGACGAAGCGTAGAGTCCTATGGTTTCATCGACTAATAAGGTTATCAAATGAATTGTAATGACAATAAAAATGACCGAAAAAGATATATGAGTTAATATATGCTCTAAAGTTGAAAATATCATAAAAAAAAATTATTAAAAAAGGTCCCTCAATTCAATTATTTGAATTAATATTTGGGACTTGAATTAATTATATTATAGAACTTTTTTTATAATAAAAAATGGCATGCCGCCACTCGGACTCGAACCGAGATGCTCTAGCACTGCTTCCTAAGAGCAGCGTGTCTACCGATTTCACCATAGCGGCTTTCTCGAAATCATAATAACCTATTATTATTCAATCGTCGAGATCGAAAAAATAGAAGAATTTTCAATTCAATGTAATATTTTTTACAAAATATTTATAGGGGATAAAAAACTCTTTATCTTTCAATTTTCAAATTGAATTAAAAATTCAATAGGGGATTTGAGCGTTTCCAATAAGAATCTCTATTATCTGATTTCATTTATTTATTTAATATTTATATATGTAATGTATTTATTCTGAATTTTCATTTATTTCAATAATAATTTAAGGTGTCAATTTTCTTAATTTATTTAACAATAGTTTTTTTTATAGGATTTTGCCTAGTTTATTCTCTTTCAAAAAGGAACTGTTGTAACTAGATAGTTCGGGTGTCAATATGTAGATATAATTAAAAAAAAAATGTTATTTTTCATTTACATTTTTTAATGATTTTTTTTTATCTCATTTTTTCAATGAAAACCTAAAATAGGATATTTTTATCGATCACAATTTCAGCACAGCACTACACTCAATAAATTTCTAGAAATCTTGCCTTTGTATTAAAGGGTTTTCGTTGTGTATAAAATTTGTGTTAGGATTTTTCAAACCAATTTAATTATGTATTCGGCGGGGTATATTCTATAATAAATAGTAATAATGATTTAGAGAAAAGAAATAAGGGTTCATAGAATTTAAAAATAAGGTTTTAACTTAATCAACTAATGTCATTGTTTCAACGTCTCATTAAATTTTTAATAAACAGTTTCAGTTTACTATACTATTTGATCTTCTATATTTCGATATTATATATATATAACTATATTCTATAATATAGAAAATATATAATAAAATAAAACTCAACAAAAAATTTTTGGTTTATTGGGGCGATGGGGATTCGTATTTTCCCCATCCCGAAAATTATAAAACAAAGATATGAAAAAGAAAGGTCAACCCTTGTATTTATTTTTATTCTTTGAACAAGAAAAAAAAGTACCATTTTCTATTTTATAATAGAGTAAAGAAAAGATTTATTATTATTTTTTTTTACATACCCTAAAAAAAGGAAAAGGAATTTCATATTCATCCGCTCAAAACATTAGGAAATTCCAATAATTGCTTTGATTAAAAAAAAATGTTTATTTTTATTTGAATATATATATTTTAGTGACAATTTTTTTTTTAATCAATTCAAATTATTCAATTATATAAATAATTATATATAATAAATTTTCATAATATAAAAAAAATTATATTAAATAATAAAAATTATAAACCAACTTCTACTAGGCTGTTTTTTGAGTCAAACCGATTCAGATTATTCCAATGTTTAATTATTTATTTGATTTGTCCCCAAAAAAACTTTGTGAATTCCCCGTTGAAAGAGATTTTGCTAACGAAAAAGCTTTCAACGCTGCCCGACGCCCTTTGCTTTTCCAAATATTTTTCCGAATCCGTTTTTTTGATATAGAAGTGCGCTTTTTTGGAACTGCCATTAAAAAATTATAATTGATTATTCATTGCTATAGTTGGATGTGAAAGACATCTATTGTTCAAAACGAATTGTTCTTTACTATTTTATTTATTATCCATTTATTCTTTAAATTATAGTATACTCCTAATATACTATCGAGTATGAAAAATTATTCGATTAGGAACAAAGAAAAAAAAATATATATAATATTATTTTGTCAAAAAAAAAAATGAATTGTTTAATGATTCGTAATAAAGGAATTTAATAAAAAGAAGTCTTATTTTACTGGATCAACTTGTAGGCTGTCTTTTATGATTGATACCAAAATAAAAGCGTGTTTTTCGTGTAATTATTCCTTCTTGATCTATAGCGGGAAATTTTTTTAATGCATACTAAATAATAATAAAGAGAATTTTCAGTTTCTATATTGTCACAATATTTTACTTAAAATAAATAGGCGTGTTCATTAATAGTTTCAGTGGATCATCTTATTTGAACAATTCAAACTTCGTGACTTGAAATATTTGAAGTATTTGGCAAACAATTAAGAATAATTAAGAATAGAAAAAGAAAATTCTATTTAACTTTTGGATATTTAAATTTTTTATTAACTGATCCTTTTGAAAAGAGATAAGAGCTGGTGAATCAGAAAAATTAATTAGGAATTAAATATACTTTTTTTATGGAATATACGTATCAATATTCA